TGTTTATTAGAATTAACCAGATTAGCTTTAAAAAATGGTAGTAAATAAAAAAATCCATAAAATTCGTGTTCGAATCCAAGCATTTGAGTCAAAAACATTAAATACTTGTTGTCAAAAAATTATTTCAGCTGTAGAACAAACAAATTCATTAGTTAAGGGGCCTATTCCAATGCCGACAAAACGAAGAATTTATTGTGTATTAAGATCTCCTCATGTTGATAAAGATTCACGAGAACATTTTGAGATTCGTATTCATAAAAAAATCTTAGATATTTATACGACATCGAATGCTTCTTTTTTAAAACTCCAAATGCCAACAGGTGCTTTTTTTGATATTAAACATATTAATTAGAACCTTTTAATATTCTTAACCTATGATATATTTTTATACTAAAATATATCATAGGTTAAGAATATTAAAAGGTTCTAATTAATATGTTTAATATCAAAAAACTAAAAATGTTTTGCGAAAATCGTTTTTTTTTTTTTAAACTATTCTATAATATATATTAAACCTTGTAGAGTACAACATTGAAAAAATCTTTCTTTAGTACGATTATTCAACTAACTTTGGATAGCCACGATCGTTTAGGAAGATTATTCCGCGTGAAAATTTAGCTCCGATTAAGATATTTTCTTTAACGAAGTCCTTCTGGTCGTGTGGAATATATACTAAATCAACCACATGTCCAATGCTTTCAGGGGCAATCCACAGCGGCTGGTCGAAACCCTCATTATTTTCATACATCGTTTTATCCTCTGCTATACCTTGGCCAATTGCTTTATAGCGTTTAGCATCAGCATCTTTAGATAACTTTTCAGTTATCGGAGTTATTATTTCGATATATTTTAATGGTTTTGGGCTACGAACGGCGTATGGGAATTTTATGTCAAATGCTATCAGACTCGGAAGAGCACTTGGTTTTACTATAAGTTTTTCTTGTTCGGCCTAAATTGCTGCTCTTGTTTGATCTATTGAGGTGTTCGTAAAATATTCACTCCCATCCTCCATAAGTCTGGCTGATAACCTTTTAAATTTTGAAAATGAATAATTCTTCCAATGAACAGTACTAAACCTTCTACCATTTAATTTAGGGTATTTTCCCTTTGAAAAATTTTTGTACCCAGGCGCCAAATACTCACCCACTTCAGTCATTCCTACTGGATAGTCTAGCTGGATAAGAACTGTAATTAAGAGGTTTCTAGAAAAATCGTCAAAAAACCCTCCGCCTTTAATTTGGTTTTGAACTAACGAAACTCCCAATTGCGAATGAGTATTAAATTCTGAATCAACCTTGGCCAGGCTTTTAACAGGAATAAAAAGTACAATTAAAAAGCTGATTTTCGGTATTAAGAGAATTTTTTCTCTTAATACCAAACGATTTCTAGAAGCTACTTTTTCCAACTCTAACTTTTCAGCTTCACTCAAGTTGGAAACAATAGAAATGTACAATAAATTTGACATGGTTCTCTTCTCCTATTATTAATTCTATTTATTAATTATAATTTTATTATTAAATATAATACTAATTCTATGAAAATTATCTTGGCATTGAACTACTTTCCCAAAAGACTCCTCTTTAAGTATCATCGCCGCTATTACGTTTCACAACTGAGTTCGAGATGGATCAGTGTGGTTCCATAATGCTAAGAACACCAAGATAAAAGGTTCTTAAAGTTAAATTAAGATATATTCAAGTCCTCGGTCTGTTAGTATATCTCAGCTAAATATATTACTATACTTACACTTAATACCTATTAACGGCTAGTCTCGCCGTGACCTTACTTGCTTTCGCAATGAGAATACTCATCTTGAGGTGGGCTTCCCACTTAGATGCTTTCAGTGGTTATCCTTTCCGTACATAGCTACCCAGCGTTTACCATTGGCATGATAACTGGTACACCAGCGGTACGTCCTTCTCGGTCCTCTCGTACTAAAGAAAGATCCTCTCAATATTCTAACGCCTACACCGGATATGGACCGAACTGTCTCACGACGTTCTGAACCCAGCTCGCGTGCCGCTTTTATGGGCGAACAGCCCAACCCTTGGGACGTACTACCGCCCCAGGATGCGACGAGCCGACATCGAGGTGCCAAACCTCCCCGTCGATGTGAACTCTTGGGGGAGATCAGCCTGTTATCCCTAGAGTAACTTTTATCCGTTGAGTGACGGCTTTTCCACACAATACCGTCAGATCACTAAGACCGACTTTCGTCTCTGCTCGACTTGTAGGTCTCGCAGTTAAGCTTCCATATGCCTTTACGCTCTACAATCGATGTCTGACCGATTTGAGGAAACCTTTGTACGCCTCCGTTACCTTTTGGGAGGCGACCGCCCCAGTCAAACTGCCCGCCTGAGACTGTCTTTTAACCAGATAATGGTGTAAAGTTAGATTTCTAGTTTTACAAGAGTGGTATCTCACTGATGGCTCCAAAATTCCCGCAAGAATTTTTTCATAGCCTCCCACCTATACTGCGCAAATAAAACCCGAAACCAATCTCAAGTTACAGTAAAGCTTCATAGGGTCTTTCTGTCCAGGTGCAGGTAGTCCGCATCTTCACAGACAAGTCTATTTCGCCGAGTCCCTCTCCGAGACAGTGTCCAAATCGTTACGCCTTTCGTGCGGGTCGGAACTTACCCGACAAGGAATTTCGCTACCTTAGGACCGTTATAGTTACGGCCGCCGTTCACCGGGGCTTCAGTCACCAGCTTCGCAAAAGCTAACCAGCTTCTTTAACCTTCCGGCACTGGGCAGGCGTCAGCCCCCATACATTGTCTTTCAACTTTGCGGAGACCTGTGTTTTTGATAAACAGTCGCTTGGACCTTGTTATTGCAACCTATAAGGTACCCCTTCTCCCAAAGTTACGGGGTTATTTTGCCGAGTTCCTTAGAGAGAGTTATCTCGCGCCCCTTGGTATACTCTACCTACCTACCTGTGTCGGTTTCTGGTACAGGCGTTTTTTACTTATGACAGTGCGAGCTTTTCTTGGAAGCATGACATCAATTACTTCGATACCAAAGTATCTCCCCGTAACACCTCAGCTCAAAATATTTTCTCTATTTCTCATAACCTCGAATGCTTGGACCAGTTGCCATAACCTGGATAAATCTAGCCTTCTTCGTCCCTCGTTGCCAGTAAAAAACGGTATAGGAATATTAACCTATTGTCCATCGACTACGTCTTTCGACCTCGCCTTAGGTCCTGACTCACCCCCCGCGGACGAGCCTTCCGGGGGAAACCTTAGGTTTTCGGGGCATTGGATTCTCACCAATGTTTTCGCTACTCAAGCCGACATTCTCACTTCTGCTTCGTCCACATCCACTTACGTTAATGCTTCAACCTACAACAGAACGCTCCCCTACCGATATTAGTAAATATCTCACAGCTTCGGCAAATTATTTAAGTCCCGTTCATTTTCGGCGCAGGATTACTAGACCAGTGAGCTATTACGCACTCTTTAAAGGGTTGCTGCTTCTAAGCAAACCTCCTGGCTGTCTAAGTCTTCCCACCTCCTTTGCCACTTAATAATTATTTAGGGGCCTTAGCTGGTGATCTGGGCTGTTTCCCTCTTGACTATGGAGCTTATCCCCCATAGTCTTACTGGTTAACTGTTCACTTAGTATTCAGAGTTTGCCTCGATTTGGTACCGAATTACCAGCCCGCACCGAAACAGTGCTTTACCTCTAAGCTATAATATTAACCGCTGCGCCTAAACACATTTCGGGGAGAACC